ATCTTGAAGTACAATTTCTGCATCTCCTTGACCAAATCCGCCCACATTAGGATTACTCGTCAATGGTTGATCCAATTTGATGGATTCGCCTTCTGAAACCAGAAGTTCCGGCCCTGGAGGAATAATATCAACCACTAAACGGCCGTCCGATGCATCCGTTATGGTTACTTCGTATCCCCCCTTTTCTTTTCGTATGATTTTACTGACTATACCGGCTGCTGTAGCATTATAAACTGTATTGTTACTCTTGCTCCCATCGAGATAAATCTGACCTCTTCCCCTGTTTCCGCCGACATATATAGGATATTTTAAGAAGTGCCTTTCTTTGTTAGTAGCGGGGTCTGGAGAAAGAATAGGAAAGGTGATTTCACTATAGTTCTGACCGGGAACAGGGCCTATGACAAGAATATTTTTTTTATTGGGGCGATAACTCTGAAAAGACAGATTGCCTACTTTTTCTTTGATCGCGGGGGAAATACGATTGGGAGGGGCTAATTCAAACCCCTCTGGTAAAATAAGAACAGCCCCGACATTCAACGTGCCCCTTTTACCATTAGCAAGAACTTGTTTTAGTTGTCTATCATAAGGAATTCGAACAACCGCTTCAAAAACCGTATCGGGAAGGACCGATTCTGGAACCTCAATCTCCACAGGCTTATTAGCTAAATGACAATTGGCACATACAATACGGCCGGTCGCTTCGCGCGGATTTTCATAACCCTGCTGGGCAAAAATGGGATAGGCACTTGAAATAGATGTCCGAGTTAGCGTATATAGCACGAGCGATATGGAAATGGATCGAGTAATTCGTTCCTTTAGCCAAGAAAAAATATGTTGAGTTTGCATGGTCCAATCATTGATACGGCAAATTTCTCCAATAAATTGAGTAGGTTACTTATCGAGTTCCCTAGCCACGATTTTGTTATTGACTGGAATATTCTTCGGGGGATAAAATATAGGATCAATCCTACGGGTTCATTGACATGGAAAAAGTAAGGACGCGTTGCAATCTTGTCCTTATCTACCAAAAACATTCCAATTTGAGGAATTTCTTATTCATAGATCATTTTTCACTTATAGAATGATAAATCACTACAAGTGACGGAGATAGACGATTTAAATAATAGAAAACCCAATATTTAAAAATGCTGTCGAGAATGACGGGAAGAATACAAACAAGACAAGATATAATTTGGGCATTATGAACAAATCCAAAATCTTTGTAGACAGAGCTAATTAGTAGTTCCCAACCGCGAGTCGAATGAAATCCGAGACATAAATCGGCGAATAAAAGAATAGACAACGCTTTTGTTGTGTCACTTAAGTTAGATAAGAATTTCTGAGTCCACGAGTTAAGACTCCCAAGTTCTTTATTCCGGAAAAGAGAATAACTACTGAGAATAAGGAAAGAGATCAAATTGGTCGAGAAGTACAAAATAGTATGAATACGACCTTCGTTGTGCATCTTCATTAAGTGGATTGTTTCATTCTGTAGAAGGTTTTGGAAAGGTGTTTTCGCGTATTCCTTGATCATTTCGTCCAAGAGGAGAAGTTCGTCTAAGTCTATAAATTTGTCGAGAATACTCTTTTCTTCACTCTCGTTCAAAAAAGTTTCGGATGGCGCAGCATTCCACCAATTAATAACCCAAGATTCTATACTTTTAGTAAATAAGAACGAAATAGACCGGGGCACAAAGACGATAGATGCAAGATAGAAAAGAGGAGTCAATGCTTTCTTTTTGGTCATTTTTCATCTAGAAATTGTTACTGAATTCCCTCCGTCGTCGACGCGCGGGCCTCTAATCTTGCGTTTACACACGAATTCGATTCCAGGTCTCGAATCTATGTAATCATTTTGTTCGTGCGTTAGGCCCTAGTTCTTGAATCGATAAAGCGTCCAGAAATTGACTTAAGAAGTTACTTCGAATTCGAATAACGAAGTTACAAAATCGTATTTTTCGGTCTATCATGAGTATAAAGTATCGCCTTTAGAAGCGTACCTGAAAGACCAACTTGAAGGACTGAATATGATTCTTATCGGGAACTACCATTTGAGGCGTCAAGAAAAATGCGAATCGTTCGAAAAATTTCACTGACTCTCAGTCTTAAGAGAACAAATAATTGAAGGAAGTTTCTGAAAAATCTTGTGATGCTAAAAAATGAGCAGCAAACCAAAACAGGACTTGGCGAGTTTTTCTTAATCGTTAGCCGGGATCCAATTGTTTCGACCGGAAGGAGCCCAAAAACAGATAAAGTAAGGCGTATGGATTTTTCGATTTTGATTTCTCGATATTGAACTTAACCTAGAAAATACAAAGCGGGAACGTTTTTCTTAAATGATTCCGTATGCGAGAAATCTATGATTTCAATTTGGTACTACTTGTTATTAGTAAATGGAATTAGGTAGATTTACATTCCTATACCAAAAAAGACCTCAAAAGAAAAAGCTTTTTGTTTTTTGCTTCTCCCTTATACGCCAACGTTAGCTAGACGGCCTGTTCGAAATAAATCCCAGTTTAATTGTCTTTTAGAAATTCGTGATAGAAACTGCGTTTTTCGCCTCCCGCTGCGAAATTTTCTCACAGTTCTCAAAAGACTTCAATGGGTACACGCAAGAAATAGGCCAATTTGGCAGCTTTTTGTTCCATTTCCCACGCAGTCAAATTCTCATCAGTACGAGTTAATGGAAGGGCTCCGTGTCCTCGGATATCCATATAAAGGACACGCTGAGCATAAAGACCCTCTGTAACTTCTATTCGAACGGACTGAATATCTTTTATAAGGAAGCGGAGCAAGATACGCCTATTTTTCCCGGGAAATCCCCAACGAAAGATAGACACAATTCCTTCTTTTCGATCGAATCGATCATAACCACTCCCGACATTCCACGAAATTGTGCACCACAAATAGGAGCTAATAAAAAGACCCGCGATCCCATAGAAAGACATCACAATCCCCTGGGGGAAAAAAACAATTTGCTGAAACGGAAATAAAGATATCCAAGTTCTCCCAAAATAACTGGAAGTTCCAACCAACAAAAATCCTAATGAACCTAAAAAAAGGATAACAGTCCAGCAGAAATTACTTGTTTTTCGAGATCCCTTTATAGGTTCTATCCATATATGTTCTGATCGACACTTCATACTTGCTCCGGTTTCCATTTCTTGGAATTGAGAGAATATCCAACATGAATTTGACTTTCGTCTTTCTATTTGCGAAGTAACTCGCATCAACTAGCGCTAGTTTCATCGAAGCTTTTACAAGTAATTCAGTTCAGGAATAATTCAGGACATTGATTCGATCTAAACTACTACCAGATCCTTCGTATGACCCCACTAAAGATCGCGACATATGCCATTGCCCCATATATCCCGGTTCTGCCGATATAAGAGTTTTTCGACGGAAGCTGCCATCGTTCACTAATAGTGGCGTTATACCAAGCGAATGCGATTTTATCCCACCGCTTCTAGACAATCTGATTTTTTTGAATATAAAGAAATAAAGACGCCATTGTGATTGCCGGAAATACTAGACCTACTAAAGGTACCAAAACAGAGGGAAAGGTAAGAATTGTCATAGAATGTGTACCTCGATTTACTAGTTGTATCTATTTTTATTATTTACTCGATAGTCTATTATAATAGACTATCGAGTAAATAATAAATAGCGTTTTGCAAGCCCGTGCTCTTAATCGTCCTCTAGATTTTCCTCTTTTTCCAGGTGGCGTAACCGTTCGCGAACAACGTTTTCCACGTGGTATAAAGATTCGAGAGCAGCTGTCCAATATCCCAGCTCCGCGTTATATCGGAACTCGTCCGTGTTTTCTTGGTATAAGGCTTTGATCGATCGGAAGGCAACGGCAGTTTTTGCTGTTTGCCAACCCCCCGGAGTATTTACAAGTACTTTGAAATTTCGATTGATTAAGTTGATGCCTTCCACTTGGGCCAGGCGGAAGACGCCGCCCCAACCGCTCACGGACACACCCTTATCAACGGCCTCATCACACCTTTTCACAAAATAGATAAGGGCCATTTTCTCCAGCAACGTGTTTGTTTTATCACCTTTCGTCAAAAGGTTTTTTAATGCACATGCCATGGGATCAAAAAGCGACTGTTTTGCAAGCCCTCTCTTCCCAAGATAGGCACGTACCAGTCTGGCAACCAAGGAATCTTTTTTCAGACCGCGATTTAAGACATATGTAAGGGCCAGCCTATCAACCAAGGAATTGGTTCTGAACCCTTTATTTAATAAATACGTAAGTGCGATTTGGTGCCGGAAGGACTTTTTTTCAAGCCCCCACCTTAGAAGATACCGGAGGGAAAGTCGAGCTAAGTACGAATTTGGATTTAACTCCAAAAAACGACGTAAAATTTTCTGATTAAGCGGGTGTTTATTCATATGCTGGGTTATATTTATATTATATTTATATTAATTCATAATGATTTTGACTAAACTAATTCGGAAGAATTTTGAATTTGCTTCACTAATAGGCACACGATGCTACTTGGCTCGGTATGGATTCGTACCGCGCTTTAGTAGATGCATGGAAATGCCCACCTGAACTCAAATGCGGATTGAGGTTTTGTGCAAAAATCCAACAATCCGAATCGGCTTTGCTTCTCGTTTCAGAATACAAAAACAAATCCAAAATCGGATTCAAAAGGCAAACTCCAAATTGTTGATTGAAAGTCTTCAGTTCTATTTTTTTTTCATTTTTACTCGACTTTCCCGGAGGTCATTCTCCGGGGAACCCCGTTTAAATTACTACGGCCGATTCTTGCCAATTGGCGTTTTTTATGATTTCATTGGAAATTAGATAAAGACAATTTTGATTTGCTATAGCGATTTGTGCAAGTATTTTACGATTAAGAAGCAACTGTCTCTTGTATAGATCGTGGATTAATTTGCTATAGTTATAGTATATCCAGCCGTCACGAATTACGGAATTGATTCGAGTGATCCACAAACGACGAAAATTTCGTTTTTGCCCAGTCCTATCCCGATGAGAAGAAGCCAAAGCTCTTATGTCTTGTTGAGGCCTTAAAAGACTTCCACGAAAGCTTCCTATACATGAACGTGCTTTGCTTCTACGTCTCCGAGCTATAAATCCCCGTCGAGTTCTGGTCATTGAATCTGCATACATCAAACTTTGTTAACTAACTAATCTAGTAATAACCCAATTGGTTTTTCCAATGTATAAACTCAAAATTCCAATGGCTTTAGCTACGATAACCTTCCCAACCACGATTTTTTATTTTTTCTAGACCCTTGTTTTGCTTCACAATTTCAAATTGGATTCTACCAGGTATTGAAAAAATTGCAATTATAAAGTAATAGTGGATTCCATCGTTTCTATGGTTACTTCGTAAACGGTGAGGTCTTCTCTATACACCGGAGCTTTTCACTTCAGTTAATTAATGCTATTGGGAACTTGTATAGTTCACATTCTTTAGCTCTACCCATGAATTATCCAGTAACTAGGTCTTCACAACGAGATCTACCTATACAGTAACGGTATTTAATTATGAGGGTTGGCTGAATAGCTGACCTTATTAGTCCGTTCGTGCAAGAGGGTGTCCGAATTTTTGCAATTGAAACCCATTGTTTCTCCGCTTAATGGATAAGCATTTGCTACCAATGGAGACTTCTAAAATTGAGGTGATGGAATTTACACCACGGGAAACCATAAATTTCCTACACAATGAAAGGCATATGATCTCTTTTCGTTTTTTAGATCGTAAATAGAGTTCATTTTTTCCTGCCAGCCTATTCACTCATACTGAGCTTTGATACTGGAAACTTGTTCGCTTTCCGTTGTTCTAGCTCATGATCTTAACGAGTCGCACATACAACCTAGTACACGTTCCTCGACGTTGAGGGCATCTCTTAAGAGCGGGAGATTTTGTAACATGTCTGATTGGCTGTCTTATCTTTCTAATAAGTTGGTTACTAGTTGGCATGTTGAGTCATACATATAGATCTAATTAGAGGGTTTAGATCCACCCTAACCAGATTATTCCGATCGAACCGGATTAGTCCGCGTCAGCTCGGTTGGTAGGGGCAATCTTCCATTGGGGATTTGCACAAAATACAGGTTAGTATCATTTAGGCTCTTTACCCTTTTTACGTTCTGGAACCCCTACCCTATCAACAATTCCGTAAGCTTTGGCTTCTTCTGGTGACATAAACGTATCTCTTTCCATGTCTTCGTAGACCATCCAAAAAGGTTTATGCGATTTTTGTACAAAAAAGTTTGTGATCTCTGCACGTAGTTTTAACACCAGCTCCATTTCCCTGATTACCTCTTCCATGTAGCCTTCAATAAAACTACTCTTAGGTTGGTGGATCATTACCCTAGCGTTAGGGAATGCTGTACGTTTAGTCGGTGAGCCTCCGGCCAGGATAAAAGCTGCCGTTGAAGCGGCTAATCCCAGACAGAGTGTATGTACATCTGGTATCACAAAATTGATTGTATTATGAACGGCTAGCCCATGCATTACCCCTCCACCCATAGAGTTTATAAATAAAAATTGCTCTTGCGTAGGGTCGTCCATATTCAGAAATATCATAAGACCTATAAGATGATTCGCGGTCTCGGCATTAAGCTCTTTGAATAAAAAAAGGGCGCGTTCTTGATAAAGTCGGTCGTATAAGTCAATCCAAGTTGGTTCCTCGGTTTCTTCTTGTTCGTCGTAGATGTCGTCAGGAATATCATCAGGTAATTTTGGCACACCGACAGGCATGAAATAAAAAATACAATCTAAAAAATATTTTACTTTAGATGAGAAAACGTAAGACGAGTTTTATTGTTTGGAGCATATTGTTCTTTCTCAAAAATGCCTAACGAAAGACCGAATGACGAAGAGCAAGTCTTAGAACTCGGCTACTGTAATCATGAACAAGAATGTGCCCATTCATTTCTCACGAGGCCCATTGCGTATTGGTAGTTATCGAGTATAGAATAAATCCGCTTATCTTTTTTCTTCCGATCGGAATTGTTTCATTATTCCTAATCTAATCAAAAAAATTATGAACCCTTGCTCTAAACTAATTGCCCTCTCCTCCGGGTACGTAACATCAGCAGAGTGAAGTCGTGTCAATGCAATAAAGTTGCATAGTGGCGTTTTTCTTTGATAAAGGGGTATTTTGATGGGTTTGCCTTGGTATCGTGTTCATACGATCGTATTGAATGATCCCGGCCGATTACTTGCTGTTCATATCATGCATACAGCTCTGGTTGCTGGGTGGGCCGGTTCGATGGCTCTGTATGAATTAGCAGTTTTTGATCCTTCTGACCCCGTTCTGGATCCAATGTGGAGACAGGGTATGTTTGTCATACCCTTCATGACCCGTTTAGGAATAATCAATTCATGGGGTGGCTGGGGTATCACCGGAGGGACTATAACATCTTCGGGTATTTGGAGTTACGAAGGTGTCGCTGGAGCGCATATTATGTTTTCGGGCTTGTGCTTTTTAGCAGCTATCTGGCATTGGGTGTATTGGGATCTCGAAATATTTACTGATGAGCGTACAGGAAAACCCTCATTGGATTTGCCCAAGATCTTTGGAATTCATTTATTTCTCGCGGGGGTGGCTTGCTTTGGTTTTGGTGCATTTCATGTAACCGGCTTGTATGGTCCAGGAGTCTGGGTCTCGGATCCTTATGGACTCACTGGAAAAGTAGAACCGGTAAATCCAGCGTGGGGGGTGGAAGGTTTTGATCCTTTTGTTCCGGGAGGAATAGCCTCTCATCATATTGCAGCTGGGACATTAGGCATATTAGCTGGCCTATTCCACCTTAGCGTCCGACCGCCCCAACGTCTATACAAGGGATTGCGCATGGGTAATATCGAAACGGTCCTTTCCAGTAGTATTGCGGCTGTCTTTTTTGCAGCTTTTGTTGTTGCCGGAACTATGTGGTATGGTTCAGCAACTACCCCCATCGAATTGTTTGGCCCAACTCGTTATCAATGGGATCAGGGGTACTTCCAACAAGAGATATATCGACGAATTAGTGCCGGGTTAGCCGAAAATCAAAGTTTATCCGAAGCTTGGTCGAAAATTCCTGAAAAATTGGCCTTTTATGATTACATTGGCAATAATCCGGCAAAAGGCGGATTATTCAGGGCAGGTTCAATGGATAACGGGGATGGAATAGCGGTGGGATGGTTAGGCCATCCTCTCTTTCGAGATAAAGATGGTCGGGAACTTTTTGTACGTCGTATGCCCACTTTTTTTGAAACATTTCCGGTCGTTTTGGTAGATGGAACCGGGATTGTTCGAGCGGATGTTCCTTTTCGAAGAGCCGAATCCAAGTATAGTATTGAACAAGTTGGCGTAACTGTTGAGTTCTACGGTGGCGAACTCAATGGAGTCACTTATAATGACCCTACGACTGTGAAAAAATATGCGAGACGCGCACAATTGGGAGAAATTTTTGAATTAGATCGTGCTACTTTAAAATCCGATGGTGTTTTTCGTAGTAGCCCAAGGGGTTGGTTTACTTTTGGACATGCTTCATTTGCTTTGCTCTTTTTCTTCGGACACATTTGGCATGGTGCTCGAACCCTATTCAGAGATGTTTTTGCTGGGATTGACCCAGATTTGGATGCTCAAGTAGAATTTGGAGCCTTCCAAAAACTTGGAGATCCAACTACAAGAAGACAAGTCATTTGATCCACTCGTGTTGTGATGTCTTTCGAATCGTAGGAGTTGTTCGGGATTTTGATCGGGGAAAAGCTTACTTCGCCGCCCCGTTTTTTTGTCTCTTGTTTTTTCGGTAGCCGGCAGATCGTTCCCAATAAACGAAAGAAAAAACAAATAGGTATGGAAGCTATAATTGGAAATCACGATCGAATCTATGGAAGCATTGGTTTATACATTCCTCTTAGTCTCGACGCTAGGAATCATTTTTTTTGCCATCTTTTTTAGAGAACCACCTAAAGTTCCAACTCAAAAATGAGAGGTTTTTCATTCTCTCAATTTCAATTGAAGTAATGAGCCTCGCAACAGTGCGAGGCTCATTACTTCAACTAGTCCCCATGTTCCTCGAACGGATCTCTTAGTTGTTGAGAAGGGTGCCCAAAAGCGGTATATAAGGCATACCCAGTAAAACTGACAAGTAAACCAGATAGAAAGACGGCGACTAGGGTTGCTGTTTCCATTAGTAGAGATTTTTAAGAACCGAAGGGATCTATGATAAGATCCTTTATTTACAACGGAAGAGTATACAAAGTCAACAGGTCGCAATTACTACAATAGGATTTATGGTTACACAAACTGTTGAGAACGATTCTCGATCCGGTCCAAAACGAACGAATGTGGGCAGTTTATTAAAACCATTGAATTCGGAATATGGTAAAGTCGCTCCGGGGTGGGGAACGACGCCTTTGATGGGTGTCACAATGGCCTTATTTGCCGTATTTCTAGCTGTTATTTTGGAGATTTATAATTCTTCCGTTTTATTGGATGGAATTTCCCTGAATTAACGAGATAAGAACTCCAACCTAGTTTTCAATATCAAAGGAATACTTTAGAACTCACATTTTGAGTCTATTCTCTTTTGGTAGTTCGATCGTGGAATTTTGTTCTGTCTTTCTGGAATATGAGTGTGTGACTTGTTATAATTGATCCGATTAATCGGACAGAGAAGGGGTCTGTCATCTTCAGAGAGATGGTTCTATTCCGTCGGATATTTAGTGGAGTATCTGAAACACGGAATATAGGAAAGAGATTCCAACCATTTTTAACTATGATTTATACTTACTATTCAGACCTCTCGGCCGGACCCTTTTCAAAGAATTCGAATTTACAAATTGAAATTTCTTCTTTGAGCCACCCATTTCTGCTGAGTTTGACTTAAAGCTATAAGGTTTCTTTGGATTTTCGTCATCTTATGTATTCGGGAAATAAGGGATGATCCAATCATTCTTACTCAGGGAATCTTTAGGCTTAGCTTCGTCTTTTTATTGAATCATCGTGGTTCTAGTATGCATCTGAG